AAAAGAAAATTGAAATGATTGAAGTTTTTTTATTTGGAATCGTCTTAGGTCTAATTCCTATTACTTTGGCTGGATTATTCGTAACTGCTTATTTACAATACAGACGTGGTGATCAGTTGGACTTTTGATTAATTAACATCTCTTTTTTTTTTGACTGACCTCCTTCTTGCTTTCATATGCGGCAGGTCTAATTCAGATTGCTGCTCAATGATTTGCGAACAGTGGAATTTTGACACAATCTAATAAACAAAAGTGAAATCACGCTCTATAGGATTTGAACCTACGACATTGGGTTTTGGAGACCCACGTTCTACCAAACTGAACTAAGAGCGTTTTTCTTGTTTTTTTTTTCTAAAAAACGAAAAGGCTAGAAAGAGGACATTCTTTAACCCGAATCGATTTTGTACCTATATACTATATCCTAGTATATCATAAATTTCAGAATTATATGTATGTCCAATGTTATTAAAAAAAGATAGATCTAAAATAGATCCCTCGTTACTGCTCTTCTGAGCAGTAATAGGTAGGGATGACAGGATTTGAACCCGTGACATTTTGTACCCAAAACAAACGCGCTACCAAGCTGCGCTACATCCCTTTCAATTGGTTTACAGTGTCATTGTAGAGAATTCCTGTCTTGTTTTCCACATCCTTCTTCTTTTTTATTGGTATATCAAATTCATTTCTTCTTTTTTTTTTTCTCATATCAGATAACAAAGATATAATTAAAAAAATTACTTTTTTTTAAGATAATTCTCTCAATTTCAATTTTACATAAATAGGCGTTTCCATTTGAAAATGGAATCTATAAGATCGTTCTAGTCGACAATATTTCAATTCTAATGGGGGCGGAAGTTACGTATACAACAACTTATTAACTACATGTACATCTGTAGTTATATATATTACTATATATAATGTAATACAATAAAGAAGGAGGATTTCAAATGCGAGATCTAAAAACATATCTTTCCGTAGCACCGGTACTAAGTACTCTATGGTTCGGTTCGTTAGCAGGTTTATTAATAGAGATTAATCGTTTATTTCCAGATGCATTAACATTTCCCTTTTTTTCATTCTAGTTATTAACATCAGAAAGGGGTGAAAAATTTAGAGATACAATCAACGATCGGGGACTAATTCCCCCCCTTTTTTCTAATTCATTCTAAGAATTAGAAAAAGGGGGGCAAAAGGTCATAAAAATGAGGGTTCAGGGTCCAATTAAATTAGTAATAGAACGCAAAAAGTGTTGCTAGGGAAAGAGTATCCTATGAGATACTTAAAAAAAATACTGTACAAAACAAAGATTTGAAATATAGTTTTCACAAAATCATTGTATTGCTTATTATTTGATTTTTATTTAATTACTAATTAATATTCATTGCAACGAAATATTTCAGAATTTTTTTTAGTTAACAGCTTCTATTTTTTTGGTTCTTGTTCTTTCTGGATCCTAAAAAAAAAATAGAAGATTGGGGTTAATCATAAATCCAAAGGAGGTTTCATGGCCAAGGGTAAAGATGTTCGAGTAACAATTATTTTGGAATGTACCAGTTGTGTTCGAAATGATATTAAGAAAGAATCAGCGGGAATTTCCAGATATATTACTCAAAAGAATCGGCATAACACCCCTAGTCGATTGGAATTGAGAAAATTCTGTCCCTATTGTTATAAACATACAATTCACGGGGAAATCAAGAAATAGATCAAATTGAGTGCTTGTATGTCAACTTTTATTTTATTTTAAGAACAGGAATAATGCTAGTATCTATATATTATTACATATATTTAAATATAAAAAAATAAATCAATAGAAAGAAATCTAATCCTATATTCTTAATTCTATATAGAAACTCTATCCTATATAGAAATCGAATATATAGAAATAGAAATCCTTTTTATTTTGATCCGATCAAAATAGGATTTTAGAGATAAGGAATAAAAAAATTATGAATAAATCTAAGCGACTTTTTACTAAATCCAAGCGATCTTTTCGTAGGCGTTTGCCCCCGATCCAATCGGGGGATCGAATTGATTATAGAAACATGAGTTTAATTAGTCGATTTATTAGTGAACAAGGAAAAATATTATCTAGACGGGTGAATAGAGTGACTTTAAAACAACAACGATTAATCACTATTGCTATAAAACAAGCTCGTATTTTATCTTTGTTACCTTTTCTTAATAATCAGAAACAATTTGAAAGAAGTGAGTCGACCCCTAGAACTACTAGCCTTAGAACCAGAAAAAAATAGACTTATTCTTCAATTGAATAACAATTCCAATCTGAAGGAATTAAAAAAGAGATTAATATTTTATTTTGTTTGAAAAATCCAATTAATAATCAAAATTTGATTGTTACGTCTGTGTCTGTCATAAAAAAAAAGAAAAGAATCGTCGAAAAGAACAAGAAAAACTCTCTTGTTAGCGACTATATACTCTCGTTTTGTTTTGACGACTTTTTTTTATAATACTAATTTCTACTCTACCTTCCCCGAGCTCATTCTCCTTAGAACTCTATTTCAAATATTTTAGTGGATTTCTTCCAATCCCCTTATTTTTTTATGTCATTTGAAATTGTATAAAGACAACTCCTATTTAATAGAGCTATTTGTGCAAGTATTTTCCGATTAAGAAGTAATTGCTTCTTGTACAGATTGTGTATGAATCGGTTATAACTATTGAATACGCCCATTTCGTGAATTACGGCATTTATTCGAGTGATCCATAAACGGCGAAAATCCCTTTTTCTTTTACCCCTATCCCGGTGAGCCGAAACTAAAGCTCTTATTCTCTGTTGAGTCATAGTTCGTGTAAGTCGTGAATGAGCCCCTCGAAAGCTTGATGCAAATAAACGAAGTTTTGTTCTACGCCTCCGAGCTATATATCCGCGTTTAATTCTAGTCATTGAATAAATCAAACTTTGATGAATAACTAATTCTTTTTTTAGTTATTCTTTTCCCCTTTACTAGTCTATTAATAACCAAACGAATTATTCCAATGTATAAAAAAAATTCCAATGGCTTTTGCTACTCTAACCTTCCCCACCACTATTTTTTGCTAGGTATTTTCCTTTGCTTTGAAAGGATAAATTGTCTTGATTAATACTTGATATAAAAAAATAGAATAACTACAAAAAGTAGTAAATCGAAATGGATAAATAGTGGGTTCCATCGTTTCTATGGTTACTTCTAAAACGGTGAGGTCCTCTCTATACACCGGAGCTCCTTCTTTTCATTAATCAATACTATTGGTAACTTGTACAATTCACATTCTTTGGCTCTACCCCATGAATATTCCAGTAATAGGTCTTTCACAATGAGATCCACTTTATACAGTAACGGTATTTCATTTTTAAAATTGATTTGGTCGTTTACCCTGTTAGTCCGTTCTTTTCTTTCAAGAGTGGAATCTTTTTAATAAAAAATGGAATTTCCCCCGCTTAATGGATAACCATTTATTATCATTGGGGGTTTTCTAAAAAATGGAGTTGATTGGATTTGCACCAATGTAAACCATAAATTTCAGACACAATAGAAGATATGAACGATCTATCTTTTTTAAATAATGAATCGAGTTCCTCCATTCTATTTTATTCACAAGTACTGATCCTTAATATTTCAAAAAGAATTTCCTTTTTGTGTCTCAGTCTATGATCTAAACGAGTCGCACATACACCCGAGTACATGTTCCTCGTCGCTGAGGGCATCCCCGAAGCGCTGGGGATTTCGTGACATTTCGGATTGGCTGTCTTGTATTTCTAATAAGTTGTTTAATGGTTGGCATACGGAATCATATAAATAATGGGCTGGTTTAGATTAGTTCTAACCGGCTAATTCTGAATTACTTCTCTGAAAGATTCTCTTCAATATTTTTTTTATATTGAAGAGAATATGAAACTTTTAATCTAAAAAGATATAAAATTATAAATTGTAGATTTGCATGAAATCGCTCCTATTTTTTATTGAACCGCTACAAGATCAACAATTCCATGAGCTTGGGCTTCTGTTGCTGACATAAAAACATCCCTTTCCATGTCTTCGGATATAACCCATATAGGTTTGCCCGTTCTTTGTACATAAACCCTTGTGATGGTTTCGCGAAGTTTTAGTAGTTCTTCCGCTTCCAAGACAAATTCTCCCGTTTGTGCCTCGTAAAACGAACTAGCGGGTTGATGGATCATTACCCTGATGATATAATAGAAAAGGTTCTTCTATTTCGCAGAATGAGGCGGGATAACCAAAAAAAACAGAGAACATTGAATAACCGTACAGGCTTTTTTTGTGCATTGCATACGGCTCCACAATGGAATTTACTTTTTTTTACCTTTCCTTTTGTCGAAAGAAAACAAAATATAGGTTGTATTATACGTAGATCCAGAAATCATCCAATTACCATCCTTCTTTTTTGTAGGAATTAAAAAAATACTATGATGGTTCCGTTGCTTTATATATCCTTTTTTTGGTTCGTCTATGATTCAGCAATCCCAAAGTGTCTTTTTTTTTTTTTTATAAATTTTGTAAATAAGCTTCCGGTGTGAAAACAAAGTTTGTGACGCTGAGATGTGCCCGAATAGGTAAGATATCATTTGAAATACCCCTTCCTTGTCTCATACTACTCTTTCAATATATAATCTAATTTTTTTTAATCTAAAAAATTTCATATCGAATTCAAAGTGCCATGCTATTATTACTTAACTAATTCATATTTCCGATGGCGAAGGCATAGTATTTTTTTCTCGAAAATAAAAAAACTCATTGGCGCCAAGCGTGAGGGAATGCTATACGTTTGGTAATTGCTCCTCCGACCAGGATAAAGGATGCTATTGAAGCGGCCAATCCCATGCATATTGTCTGTACATCGGGTCGCACAAATTGCATAGTATCATAAATAGCCATTCCAGATATTACCCATCCACCAGGAGAGTTTATAAACAAATAAAGATCTTTGGTATCCTTTTCTATACTGAGATATATCATAAGACTAATAAGTTGATTCGAGATTTCGGTATCAACCTCTTGGCCTAAAAAAAATAATCTTTCTCGATAAAGTCGGTTGATTAGGATAAAATTTTATTCCTTCGGAGCCGTACAGGCACCTTTTGATGCATACGGTTCAACAAAAATTGTGAAAAAATCAATGTGTCGATTCCAACCCCCCTTTTTTTTCTTTTTCATAGAAGATTTTTCTTTCTAACTTATAACGGAAGGGCTTGCTCAAAAAAGGAAAAGAAAAATGAAGTTTTGGCCCCTTTTACCTTTTAGTAGATATTATAATCATAATAAAACGATTGATTAAGCGTGTCAGACTAACTTGATTCATTGATATTTTTTTTTCATCGAGATTCAGTTGAAATGGCGATGGTTTTTTCTTGTTCCTGAACGGGCTTCTTCCTTTTTTATTCAATTTTTTAGGTTTATGCTCTACCCCGAGTAAAAGGAAAAATTTGCCCGATTTTTATTTGCACATATAGGACAAATGAACCAAATACCGCGTCTTTTTTTACTACTCCTTCTTTTTTTTTATAGAATTTTTTATCATAATTTTGCATATCATATAAGTAGTAATTATCAAAATATTATATATTAATTATCAATTGGGTTTTTGCTAAACGGAGCCTGGATACTTCATTTTATTAGTCCGATCACGTAAACCATAAAAAAATTTTGATAATCTAATATCAATCTAAATACTCCCTGCAGTTAATTCCACTTTATTTTTTGCGCTTCGCGTTACAAATTTTTGATAATTCAATCAATCTTTTTGAGCGAAACAGAGGATATCTCGATCGAGGGAGAAAATGGGGAAATCCCATATAGCCCAATATATCTGACAAGTCGCACTATATGTCAACCCAAGATGTATCTCCTTCTCCAGGACTTCGAAAAGGTACTTTTGGAACGCCAATAGGCATGAAATGAAAAAAAAAAGAGAATGAAGTTCTCTATTTCACTTTGATGTGGAAACGTAAGACTGGGGTTTCGGTTTTTTATACTATTATCCTTTTTTCCTACTTTATTAATCATATTTAAATGAAATTATTAATCATATTTAAATGAAATTAATGATATTTAATACATAAGTTGAATAAGCTAAAATAAAATATAAAATAAAAGTAAAGTAAGAGAGAATTAATAAAAATAAAGGAAATTTTTTACGAACGGGCTTCTGAATGATCAACAACAATAGCTATCTTGGTTCATATAAAATAGGATTAACCCCCATTGCGTATTGGTACTTATCGGATATAGAATAGATCCGCTTCCCTTTTTTCCTATGAATCGAATTCGTCCATTATTACTAACAGAATAGAACAAATATTAATCCTTTCTCCGAAATAATTACCTAAAAAAGGGGGGGTACGTAGCATAGTTTTTTCCAATGCAATAAAGTTACATAGTGTCTATTTTTCGTTGATAAAGGGGTATTTCCATGGGTTTGCCTTGGTATCGTGTTCATACTGTTGTATTGAATGATCCCGGTCGTTTGATTTCTGTTCATATAATGCATACTGCTCTGGTTGCTGGTTGGGCCGGTTCGATGGCTCTATATGAATTAGCAGTTTTTGATCCCTCCGACCCCGTTCTTGATCCAATGTGGAGACAAGGTATGTTCGTTATACCTTTCATGACTCGTTTAGGAATAACCAATTCGTGGGGCGGTTGGAATATTACAGGGGGGACTATAACGAATCCGGGTCTTTGGAGTTACGAAGGGGTAGCCGGAGCACATATCGTGTTTTCTGGCTTGTGTTTCTTGGCAGCTATTTGGCATTGGGTATATTGGGATCTAGAAATTTTTTGTGATGAACGTACAGGAAAACCTTCTTTAGATTTGCCCAAGATTTTTGGAATTCATTTATTTCTTTCAGGAGTGGCTTGCTTTGGTTTTGGCGCATTTCATGTAACAGGATTATATGGTCCTGGAATATGGGTATCCGACCCTTATGGACTAACCGGAAAGGTCCAACCCGTAAACCCGGCGTGGGGCGTGGAGGGTTTTGACCCTTTTGTTCCGGGAGGAATAGCCTCTCATCATATTGCAGCAGGGACGTTGGGTATATTAGCGGGCCTATTTCATCTTAGTGTTCGTCCACCTCAACGTCTATACAAAGGATTGCGTATGGGCAATATTGAAACCGTCCTTTCCAGTAGTATTGCTGCTGTCTTTTTTGCAGCTTTTGTTGTTGCTGGAACTATGTGGTATGGTTCTGCAACTACTCCCATCGAATTATTTGGTCCTACTCGTTATCAATGGGATCAGGGATACTTTCAACAAGAAATATATCGAAGAGTTAGTGCTGGACTGGCTGAAAATCAAAGTTTATCAGAAGCTTGGTCTAAAATTCCTGAAAAATTAGCTTTTTATGATTATATTGGTAATAATCCAGCAAAAGGGGGGTTATTCCGAGCGGGTTCAATGGACAATGGGGATGGAATAGCTGTTGGATGGTTAGGACACCCCGTCTTTAGAAATAAAGAAGGGCGTGAACTTTTTGTACGCCGTATGCCTACTTTTTTTGAAACATTTCCGGTTGTTTTGGTAGACGGAGACGGAATTGTTAGAGCCGACGTCCCGTTTAGAAGGGCAGAATCAAAATATAGTGTTGAACAAGTAGGTGTAACTGTTGAGTTTTATGGGGGTGAACTCAATGGAGTGAGTTATAGTGATCCCGCAACTGTTAAAAAATATGCTAGACGGGCTCAATTGGGTGAGATTTTTGAATTAGATCGTGCTACTTTGAAATCCGATGGTGTTTTTCGTAGCAGTCCAAGAGGTTGGTTTACGTTTGGACATGCTTCGTTTGCTCTACTTTTCTTCTTTGGGCACATTTGGCATGGTGCTAGAACCCTCTTCAGAGATGTTTTTGCTGGTATTGATCCAGATTTGGATGCTCAAGTGGAATTTGGGGCATTCCAAAAACTTGGAGATCCAACTACAAAAAGACAAGCAGTCTGATGCAACATTGCTTTTTTTCTTCTAGTTTCTGTTTGCGATTTTATTTAATAGGTAGGGTACTGTAGGAATCTTGATTTCAATCACTGCCGTTTCTTTGACTCTTTCTTTATTCAGAAGGATACTCCCAAGTAAACAAAACAGGTATGAAAGCTATAATTGTAAACCACGATCAAATTTATGGAAGCATTGGTTTATACATTTCTCTTAGTATCCACTTTAGGGATAATTTTTTTCGCTATTTTTTTTCGGGAACCACCTAAAATTTCAACTAAAAAATGAAATAATTTTTCATTATCTTCATTGACGTAATCAGCCTCCAAATATTTGGAGGCTGATTACGTCAACTAGTCCCCGTGTTCCTCGAATGGATCTCTTAGTTGTTGAGAGGGTTGCCCAAAGGCAGTATATAGAGCATACCCAGTAAAACTTACAAGTAACCCAGATATAAAGATGGCGACTAGGGTTGCTGTTTCCATTATTCATTATTATAGAATTGAAAGACCACGATGGATCTATGCTAAGATCGTTTATTTACAACGGAATGGTATACAAAGTCAACAGATCATACTGAATACAAAATAAGATTTATGGCTACACAAACTGTTGAGGATAGTTCTAGATCTGGTCCAAGAAGCACTACTGTAGGGAAGTTATTGAAACCATTGAATTCTGAATATGGTAAAGTAGCTCCTGGATGGGGAACAACCCCTTTGATGGGTGTTGCAATGGCTCTATTTGCGGTATTCCTATCTATTATTTTGGAGATTTATAATTCTTCTGTTCTACTGGATGGAATTTCAGTGAATTAGACTGAGAAGAATCTTTAAGTTCTAGCTTTTAGCTCGATACAAAAAAGTAAAGTATGTAGGTCTAAAAATTTTAGCCTATTCTCCTTTGGTAGTTCGACCGCGAAATTTTTTTCTGCATTGTATATTTCCGGAATATGAGTGTGTGACTTGTTAGAATTGACCCTATGGATAGTACAGAGAATGGGGTCTGTCATCTTGATAAAGATGATTTTATTTTGTCGGATATTCATTCGAGTATCTGAAGCACGAAATAGATCAATAGATCACAAAGTATTCGAACTATGATTCATACTTAATACTCAGACCTCGTAGCCGGACTTCTTTCCGTTCTATCTTATAAACTTTAATAAATCAAAATATTTTTCTGCTTTTAAACTCTTATTTGGATCAAAGGACAAACGCTTCTTTGTATTTTATGTTTTTAGTCATTATAGCTATTTTTTTGATTGAATAAGTGATGATCCAATAGTTCTCACTCAGTGAACTTTGGACTTTGAAGGTTTCATTGAATTATCGTGGTTCTCGTATGAATCTGAAGTTTCAATTGATTAGTTAAGTAGGGTCTTAACAAGAGAATTCCTATCAATAATGAAAACAAGAAGAACTCCCCATCCCCGTTCCATACAAATAGCAAATAAAAAAGACAAGAAAGATAGGTAATCTAGAAGATTCAAGAGGCCTGAAACGATCAACACAACATAAAGACGAATGAGCTGACTTGATTTTTTGGCATTTAACCACAAAGAAGAGCTTTCGCATTTTGACTCTTTCATATCTTTAACTAATATTGAATCAGAGAGAAGTTTAAAACTTTCTATTCCATATCCGTTTCAATCAGTATTTTGGTCTTTTTTTGTTTGAGCTGTACGAGATGAAATTCTCATATACAGTTCTTGGAGGGGGAGTAACCTTGGTTTACCTATCTCAATAAAGTTTATGATTGGTTCGAAGAACGTCTTGAGATTCAGGCGATTGCAGATGATATAACTAGTAAATATGTTCCTCCGCATGTCAATATATTTTATTGTCTAGGCGGAATTACCCTTACTTGTTTTTTAGTACAAGTAGCTACGGGATTTGCTATGACTTTTTATTACCGTCCAACTGTTACTGAGGCTTTTGCTTCTGTTCAATATATAATGACTGAAGCTAACTTTGGTTGGTTAATCCGATCAGTTCATCGATGGTCGGCAAGTATGATGGTCCTAATGATGATCCTGCACGTATTTCGT